CAAACCAATAACGATTCATACAAGCTAAATCTTCTAATCGATAATTAGGCCAAAGAAAGTGCTTTAATTTCATTAATTTGAATTGATTTTTCTCTCTATCAAGATGGTTATTGTCATGTGAAACTTGTCTGCTGTTTTTTACGTTCTTTCCGTTCCAAAATACTGGATTTCTATCTACATCATTTCTATTCTTTGAATTCAAAGAAATTTGAATTCTGAATTCTCTACGACGTCTAAACGATAAAATATTTTCAGGAACAAGTAAATCAAAATGATTTTTGTCTCTATTTCTACTTATTCTGTTATGTGATGAAATAGCTTCATCAAAATCTTTCTTAAGAACATATCTTTCTCTTTCCTCTTGGTATTTCGTTTTGCCCTTACTCTTATGAACCAACGAAGTACCTATGGTTTGATACATAATCAATTGTCCATCTTTTTTTACAGACAGACGAATGGGTTCTATAATAAATGCTTCTTTTTTAATCAATGGTTTCGAACTCCCAACCCTCATGATATCCAAACTCATTTGTCTCCTTTCAACCGAGGCTAGAACAATTTTGCTTGGATCTTCCAGTCTAAGCAGGAGACAATACGTCCTGATATTATTGATCGTTTTTTGATTCAAAATCTCGTCGAATCTCAATTGAAAAAGAAAATAACGTTTCAGGAATAAATCTAGTTCTGTTTCTTTTTTTTTTTTCTTTTTCTTTTTTTTCATGCCTGATCTTTCAGAATTTTCTTCAATATTTTTTTGTTGTGGGAGAACAGATTTAAGATCTCCTCGGGATTCTTTTTCTTCTTGATTTCGATGATTCGATGCTATCAAAAAACTTCCTTTTTCCTTGTCATTGATCTTTTCCTTTTCAGTACTACTACTATTTTGATTTCTATTCAAACTACTATTTTGATTTCCATTCAAACTACTATTTTGATTTCCATTCAAACTACTATTTTGATTTCCATTCAAACTACTATTTTGATTTCCATTCAAACTACTATTTTGATTTCCATTCAAACTACTATTTTGATTTCCATTCAAACTACTATTTTGATTTCCATTCAAACTACTATTTTGATTTCCATTCAAACTACTATTTTGATTTCCATTCAAACTACTATTTTGATTTCCATTCAAACTACTATTTTGATTTCCATTCAAATTTAAAAGAAGTAATTTGCTTGGTATAACCCAAGGTTTCGTTTTATATACATTAGAAAGTGACACAAATTCTGGGAAGAACCGACGATTCGGTATGAGATCCTTTAGCAATTTTTCATTCATTCCCATCCAATCAAAAAATCCGTTTGAATTTGGTGGATTGATTTCTGGAATCCTATCTGGAATCATAAGATAAAAAAGATCATTTTTCTGATTTTTTTCAGAATTATTAGTACCCATTTTTTTCCTTTGATTCCTATTGCTGATGATCCAGGACTGAAGTTCGTGTTTTTTTCTAAGATCAAAATGGATAATTTTCCAATCCAAATATTTTGTATCGGTCGTTTTTTCCCCATATGGAACCTTTCCTATAAAATTCTTAATAGGGATGTTCCCCGGCCTATCCAAAAGTTTAGCCGTTTTATAAGAAATCTCTTGGTTCGTATTTCCTTCAAACGGAGATCTATAGCATTCCCTTTTATTTTCATAATTAAGAAATTGATATGATAAAAGATCATATCTATCATATCTATAGTATTTTTGAAAATTCTCTTTTTGATTAGATAATGAATCCACTTCAAATTGTTTTTGTTTTTTGAAATGAATTAATTGGTCTTTTGAATGACATTTGCTAAAATTTTCATTTTTAGCTATACGACGAGCTCTATTTCGCCATTTTTCTGGTATTAATCTAGACCATCTGATCTGAGATAAATCGCATTGATAATGTCCTCTTAACCCTCTTAAGCAGGTTTTCCATTGATTCATTTCATAACTCGAATGACCCATTCCTTGTGTTTCAAAAGGAGCCTTTATTTCGGGCTTAAGAAAAAAAGGGCTTCCTTGATGTTGAAGAACAGATTTATACGAGTTACTAAGTTGGTGTGATAATTTGTAAAATACATATGCTTGTGACACGCAGGATAATTCATAAAAAAGATGTGAAATTATTTGACTATTTCCAATATAATCAAGTGCCTTTTTGATAGTAGAAATAATTGGATTTTTCTTTTTTTTATTCATTTTTTCTTCTTCATTATTAGAAATGGATTTTTTTTTTGTTGATTCAAGAGAAAGTTCTGTATTCATTCTGGGAATATTCATGATAGATAAAAAGATATCTGTGTATATTCTTTGAATGAAAGATTTGAAAAACAGGGGTAATTTAGCGATTAATCCAGCAGCTCTTCTTTTTAATATTTGCCATTTTTCGAATCTTTTAGCATTATAACTTGTTTTGTTAGGACTAAGATTATTGATTCTTGGAGTTACTTTTTTTTTCTCTTTTGTGATTCTTTCTACTTGATTTCGAATTGTACTTGTTCTATCAGTGAGATCCTTCATTTTTTTTTCTGTCACTGAAGAATTTTTCCAACTCGGAGATGTAATTTGATTAACTGATTCGTGAATTATCTGATTGCTGATTATAGAATCTTTTTCTTCTTTAATTTCACTCGATTCATATACTTCTACTTCTTTTAACCGCAATAATCGAATTGGATTTACTTTTGAAAGTTCTTTTTTTATTCTTGTTATAAAAATAAGACTTTTGATAACCCAATTCTTTGTTTCTTTTGAAACTTGTTGAAATAATTTAGTTTTTTCTTTGAAAACTATTCGAGCTCGAAAATAGTGCTTCGGTAATTGTTGAATTTTTTTTTCGAGTTCCTTTAAAATGGGTTTAAAAAAGGAAGGTTGTTTTCGGGGCGAACCAAAAGGACGTGCAGCTTCCCTTCCCCAAACTGTTAAAAAACGAAAATCCTCTTTGTTGTCTTGCATTAGATTTTTCTCAGAGGATCCTAGGTTCGATTTGTGCCAAGGTTTAAAACGGAAAGGAAATAAGATTTTTATCTGCATACCGTCCAGGAACCAATCTTTCGGAAATTCTGTTTCGGATAATGGAACACCGTTATAGGTACATTTAACATGCATCTCTTGATTCAATTCCTGGAAATCCTCAGACCATTCAGGACGTTGCAATAGCAACATACGTCCAATATTTTTCGCAATTATGAATGAAGGGAATCTAATATATTTTCTAAAAAAAGAGTGACTTAATAACAGCGAACCTCTTATTGCTTGCCCACATGGAATGTTATCCCAGGCCTCTGCTATCTCTATTCGCGCTTCCTTCCCTTTTCTGTTCTCCTCTTTTTTTTCTTCTCTTTTTGTTTGCTGTTCTGTATACTCGACAATTTTGAATGCTTCCCCTTTCCGCACCCAATTTCTAAAAATTCTAAAAATTCGGTTAATCACCCCGGAGATCTCATCAAAATCAAAAAAAGGGAATTTTTGGATTCTGTCCAAAAAAAGAGGGGAATGTGCATGTGGTTGATAGAATAGCCAAATACCCAATTTACGCCGTTGAGCCCGCATAGAACCTTTGATTAGACTTCGTCGAAAGTCTGATTTTTGTGAATAACGCATCAAAGCCAATTCCTCTGGTTCATCGGACTCTTCAGGATTCACAATAGTAAAAATGACTACACGTTTGGGTTTTCTTGTACGAATTTCATGATCGTCTGGTGCCTCTTCCGGAAAATCCTCTGATTCTTGTTCTATCTCGGTGATTAATTTGTATGACCATCGAGGGACTTTTTTACTCATTTCTTCTGATTCTCTGCTAATTTTTTGACCATTAGCATCCGTTACAATTTCTGTTGATAATGGTTCAAATCCATTTATTTTCTGTTCAAATTCTCTGCTAATTTTTTGACCATTAGCATCCGTTACAATTTCTGTTGATAATGGTTCAAATCCATTTATTTTCTGTTCAAATTCTCTGCTAATTTTTTGACCATTAGCATCCGTTACAATTTCTGTTGATAATGGTTCAAATCCATTTATTTTCTGTTCAAATTCGTGGTAATCAGTATCCGAAAGAAGGAGACCTTGAATCCGATTTTTCCCAAATATCTCTATGAAATTTTTTAGGATTGATGGTGATTTGTATATTGTTTTCCTGCATGATCCGTCCAAGAAAGGATCATAGCTTTGGGATAAGTATTCTTTTTTAGAATCGTCATTACACAATCGAGTCCTTGTTTCGAGTATATCCAACAAAATAGATTTTTTTTTGTCTAGAACTCCTAGAAAATCGTTGTTGAAGAAAAATTTCACTTTTTTTTTGTCTAGAACTCCAATTCGATTTAGAAAATCGTTGTTGAAGAAAAATTTCACTTTTTTTTTGTCTAGAGCTTCAATTCGATTTAGAAACTCGTTGTTGAAATTTTTCACTTTTTGTTTGTTGGTATAAATCCAAGGGTTGTCGAGCTCATTAGATGAAGATTTTTCGAGTGTATGCGGGGATATCCTTCTTTTTATCATTTCCAAAAAAATGGATAAACTAGTAGGATATGTAAAAGAGATTCTTTCTTTTCCATCACTTTGGCATATGTCAAAAAAATATTGTGACATTTCCTTTCTGACACCCCCCTCAATTTTATTATTTTTTATGTAGCGAAATGGTCGATTCCATCGATTCAAATCGAAAAGAAGAGTCACAAGAGGTTTGTTAAGGTCTTTATTTTCCGTTTTTTTATCGAATTCACGATTTTCATTCATATTCATGAGATAAGACTCTTCAGAATCAGAAGAATCAGAAACGGGTCTATTTTTAGAATCAGAAACGGGTCTATTTTTAGAATCAGAAACGGGTCTATTTTTATAGTCTATCTCTGTGAATCGAAAGTGGAATTCATCTTCCGTTTCAGCGATTTTGTTCGGATCCGCCTTTTCTTCCGAAAAAAAGGAAGGAGAAGGATCTTTTCCGGTGAATCCCTCTTGTTCCTGGTTAGTCCCCTTCATTTCGGAAGCTGTTTCTATTTCTACATCTCTT